TCCAAAAAAGACCAATACACCGAAGACTACACTTAGATTTATTGGATTTGTTGCTAAAATATCGGTATTAAATCCGAAACTCCCGGCGGCTGGCCAGTGACCCAAGTAAACGAAAGAATCGGTTAAATTTTTCATAAAGTAATCTCCTCTTCTAGCTAAACTAGAAAAAACGAACTCTGTCCTTTTTTTTTTTCTTTATTATTTTCAATAAAAAGAAAAAGAAAATTTCATTTACTAATTTATAATTTAATTTACCTATTTGAATATTTGTAAACAGAATCAAAAACCTATTCTATTTACAAATGTATTTTCCAAAATTTTTAAATTTCAATAATAATAATGAGACTTAATTAGAATTAAGCTAGAATTTGAGACCAAGTTTTAGGTCAATAAAAAAAAAACCTAAACCTCCTTTTTTCGCAACACTCCTGAAAAAAAGTTTACATTAAACTAAAAGAATAAGGGGAAGGAAGAAAGCGAATCGATGTGCTAATTCCCCATCCTCAAATTAGTCCTTCCCAAGGGTTGTTGTCTCAATGAATAATTTTAGGAGTTAAATCTTGATAGAATTAAAAAAACTACGAAAAAAAAATTCAGAATTTTCTGATTTCTAGGATTAAACAAAAGGGTTCGCAAATAAAAGCGCTAATGCTACAACCAGGCCATAAATTGTTAAAGCTTCCATAAAAGCCAAACTAAGCAATAAAGTACCTCGTATTTTCCCTTCTGCCTCAGGTTGTCTCGCGATACCTTCGACAGCTTGACCCGCAGCTGTACCTTGACCAACTCCGGGTCCAATAGAAGCAAGCCCAACAGCCAACCCAGCAGCAATAACCGAAGCAGCAGAAACCAGTGGATTCATGATAAGTTCCTCACACCAAAATAAAGAAATAGTTAATGATACAATCATCCAATGACTTAGGACTTAATTATAATTAAGTCAGCGATAAGATTCATCCAGTCAAAACAACCAAAAACTTTAATTGAAATAATATAATTATTATTATTGAATCATAATAATTCCTTTGATATTAGTTCCTATCCACGCGATTTTGACAAATTCATAATATATATATATATACGCCTTTTTATGCCATTTCTTTTTTGTGAACCACTCTTTGAATTCTTCATTCTTTTTTTGATCTTTTTTTTCAGACAATTCACAGATAAAACGGAACAACTTCTAATCGAATCCTTATCTAAATCGAAATTCACAAAAGTAGTGGGGCAGATTATATAGATCTTTAACTCATATATACCTAGTCAATATCAAATATCACATATAGCATATACAAGTGTTTCTTACAGAACGTAAACCAACTATTCTATAATTGGGCTCACCTAAAAACGAATAAAAAAAAATAGTTAATGATGACCCTCCATCGATTCACCTATATAAGCCGCAGCTAAAGTGGCAAAAATGAGAGCTTGAATCCCGCTTGTAAATAATCCAAGGAACATTACAGGTATAGGAACCACTAAAGGTACTAAAGAAACAAGAACAACAACTACTAATTCATCGGCTAATATATTTCCGAAAAGTCGAAAACTAAGTGATAGAGGTTTTGTAAAATCTTCTAAGATGTTAATGGGTAAAAGAATTGGAGTTGGTTGAATGTATTTACTGAAATACCCTAATCCTTTTTTGCTAAGACCCGCATAAAAATATGCTACTGATGTGAGTAAAGCTAAAGCAACCGTCGTATTTATATCATTCGTTGGTGCTGCTAACTCCCCTTGAGGTAACTGGATAATTTTCCACGGTAAAAGGGCTCCTGACCAGTTAGAAACAAAAATAAATAAAAACAGAGTTCCAATAAAGGGAACCCATGGACCATACTCTTCTCCAATCTGGGTTTGACTCACGTCTCGAATGAATTCAAGGACAAATTCAAAGAAATTTTGTCCGTCAGTTGGAATTGTTTGTGGATTGCGAACCGCTAGAGCTGCGGAACCTAATAAGATAGCAATTACAACCCAAGAAGTAATAAGGACTTGCGCGTGGACTTGGAACCCCCCGATTTGCCAATAGAAATGTTGGCCTACTTCTACACCAGATATCTCATATAACCCTTCTTTTATTAGTGTGTTGATGGAACATGATAAAACATTCATATTGCCCTCTGACAGAAATAAGAACTTTAAATTATTTTGATTCAAGATTCCCTTTTTTTTACTTTTACCTATTTACTTGAATTTTATATTGTAGTTTTGGATACCAACTAAACTAATCACACAATATCCCCAGTTTTTTTATCTCTTTTTCTTTTGTACGATTCAGGAGTAGTAACCGATTTTATAAATCGAACTACAGGGAGCCCCCCCCCCCCCCGCAAAAAAATTTGATTTATTTATCTTATTATTAATCAAGAATTTTGTATATAGCTAGAACGACCCTCACAAATTGCGAATACTAATTTGTTAAGAATGAATCGAATTGAAGCTATAGCGTCATCATTTGCTGGAATAGAAATATCCGCGAGATCGGGATTACAATTTG